GATCTCGATAAAGCTACTCAGAATCAATTGGCAAGAGGTCAACGATTACGTGAGTTACTGAAACAATCTCAATCGGCCCCTCTCACAGTGGAAGAACAGATAATGACCATTTATACCGGAACAAATGGTTATCTGGATGGATTAGAAATTGGACAAGTAAGAAAATTTCTCGTTCAGTTACGCACTTACTTAAAAACGAATAAACCTCAGTTCCAAGAAATCATATCCTCTACCAAGACATTAACCGCTGAAGCAGAAAGCTTGTTGAAAGAAGGTATTCAAGAACAACTGGAACGTTTTATACTTCAGGAGAAAGTATAAAAAAGGAAATGGATCCCTCTTTTTTTTTTTTTTTGTCAATTTTATTCTTTAATTAAATTTTTAAGAAATTCTATAAATAGAAGTATATCTAAGTTAAGTATATATATAATATAAAGAAATATATAACTAATATCTGTTTAATATTAAAGATTAAAGCATTCAGAATTTATTTATTATTCTATATTCTTTCTTATCTTTTTTCTAAAAAGAATAAAAATATATTTTATAATATATATATATAAATGGAAATAATAGATAAATATCAATATATTTATATCTATATTGATATTGCGTCCAATAGGATTTGAACCTATACCAAAGGTTTAGAAGACCTATGTCCTATCCATTAGACAATGGACGCTTTTCGCTTTTTTTACTTTATAGTTGTTAAAAAAAAAGAAGGTGCGAAATCTTTTTAGCAATTGTGTATTGAAATGAATTCAATACACAATTGCTATTAGACTTTTCTAATACATAAAATTGTCCAATTTACTACTTAGAGCGGGTAGCGGGAATCGAACCCGCATCGTTAGCTTGGAAGGCTAAGGGTTTTAGTCGACGTTGATTGATCTTTTTTTATATTTTTAACGTCTCTAATTCAAAACCGAACATGAAACTTTGGTTTCATTCGGCTCCTTTATTATGTATGGAGAAATTACAAAAAAAATACGACGGGAATGGAATCAAAAAAAAAAATTCGACCCATAACATCTATGTTAGCTTTTTTCCGTCTGGGTGCTTTCACAGAAAATTTTGCTTTATAGATGATCCTTCTAGAAGATATAAAGGGAGAACCCGAACAATCTTTCTAGTTACTTCGTTCTTTATTTCTATTTAAGAGAATCCTTAGGAAAAGTATTTTGTTTCCACCGAGCTAAAACAATATAATATGTCGATGTCTTTAGTAAACTAAAGTTCTCGTTTAATAGCTATTTTGCTTCAATTTTTTCTATACCAAATAATTAATAGAACTGAAGATTTAGTTACGATTAGAAAGAAACCTTTCTAGCTTTATCCATGGATCCTCTTGTTATACTTATTGAATTGTAAATAGTCATCCAATTCAAAAATTATGTTTCGGAATTTCATAATCCAAATTTACAATTGATTAGAGTCTTTGGATACAAATTACGAGAATTTATAATCTTCCTTGAATTTTTCATTGAAAGGTAAAGGACTAAATCCTTTTAAGAAATAAAGTTTTTGATCGGAAGATGAATCAAACCGAGAGACCCTTTAACTATTAAAGGGATTAAAGGAACGAATCACACTTTTACCACTAAACTATACCCGCTACAATGCAATTATTGTATATAAACCGACCTTTTGTCGAACAAAGTAATCGGGGGTGTAAAAAAAAAAAAGAAAAAAATTATAAAATTATAGCGTCGACGCGTAGGCTTAATAAAATTAGTAAAGCGGATTCCATTTTTTTTTTTCAATTTCAGATCTTTTTTTTCTAAAACTCCATTGGATGAGTCTTTTAACTTTAACAAAAAAAGGCCCGGCTGGGGACTGACCAGGCCAGGCTAAAAAAAAAAAAAAAAGATCTTTTACTTGTGTTTGGACGAGACAAAAAAAAGAGGATTCTCTATTTTTATTATTGTGGTTTTTTTTATTTATCTTTCGAGTTCGAGCCTTTTTTTTTCTAATATTTATCTAAATTTTTTGTGTAAATAGAATTACCGAGAAAGTTCTATAAAAAAGGTTATATATTATATAATAGTAATATATATATTATATATAAATAGATGATAAAAAAAAATAAATTATATAATATTTATATAATATAAAGAATAATCTATACAAAAAGAAAGCTTTTTAAGAATAAAGTGGAGAAGGTTTTTTTTCAAGCTTTTTTTTTAATAATGGAACCTAATAAGTATCCCTTTTCAATTAGGAGAGATGGCTGAGTGGACTAAAGCGTTGGATTGCTAATCCATTGTACGAGTTAATCGTACCGAGGGTTCGAATCCCTCTCTTTCCCTTTCTCCTTTTGATGATGTGTAATAGAAAAAAAATTCGAGCATTTCCACTAATTAAATAAAGCAATAAAAAACCTTGCTTTTTTATTCTTCACGTCCCGGATTACGTCCTGGATCGTTAGATAGGAATCCAAATATGAACAGAGAAACAAAGAATATAACTACAGTGTATACAAAAAGTTTGAGAGTAAGCATTACACAATCTCCAAGATCTTACTTTTTTTTTTCAAAAAAAAAAAAGAGAATAGATTCTCTATTTTTATACCAAATATCTAATTTTGATACCAAAAAATCAAGTGATTTATTTTTGTGAGCTCGAATCTAATTAGGTTCTTTCGTTTAGGGAAAAGAGGATAAAATTTAGGAAATAGAATGATCCAGATTTAGTATGACTACAAAAAAAATTCAATATTTTGAATTGAGAGTTCGTTCATACGTCAAGATTTTTTTGATCTTTTGAATTGGTGTAAGAAAAAAACCGCGAATTTTTATAAGTACAGTATTAAGAATTTCATCGAAAACTTACAGCTGCTTGCCAAACAAAGGCTAAGAGAAGAAAGAAAAGAGGTATTACGGGCATAACATCTACGATTGGATTCAAAAAGGCGTAGGCCTCAGGCAATTTGGCGACTAAAAAAGTGCTTGAAAAAAGGGCAGTATTAAAACAAATACAGATCAAATTAAATATATTAAGCATAACAAAAATTGGTGTTCTTGTGGATAATTTAATTTTGATTGAGTTATTTTTTTTATATAAAGAAAAAATAAAGAAAGATAGTCTAAAAAGACTTTGTTGAACTTACTCAATCAAAAAACCTTTCATTCTCTTATGAGAATAAAAGAAATAATATTTTCATACAATATCTTAATTGAATTCTATGTAATGATCAATAAAATCAGTTTGATTTGCTATCTACACGTGTCAAAACTCTAGCACCTGTGTAATCTATTTTTAATTTGGGCTTAAATTGAATTGACGAACAAGCAATAGCAATATTACTCTTTTAGTAGTCTTGAATAAAAATATAAATGGGGCGTAGCCAAGCGGTAAGGCAACGGGTTTTGGTCCCGCTATTCGGAGGTTCGAATCCTTCCGTCCCAGAGTACAGTCATTATGGAATAAATTTTCTATTGCCTTTGTACACCATCTTTCTATTTCTGTTTAGGAATACAATATATTTTAAGAACAAAATATTTAAATGAAAAAAAATCAACTTTTTTTCATCATTTCAACCGAATTAAAAAAAATATATATTTATATATATAAATATATATTTATATTCAAATTTATATTCAAATTTAGATTTTACATATATACAATCTGATAGGGGATTCATTTGAATTCTGACTGAACCTTTTACGCGTAAATTCACTATTCCACTCATAGAGAAATAAAAAAGTATAGATTACGATATACTGACTGAACTATGACTATTCATGATTCCAGAATTGAATCAATTACACAAACTAGAGGAATGTTATGGTAAAACTTCGTTTAAAACGATGTGGTAGAAAGCAACGTGCGACTTGAATTGAAGGACATGATCTGCTGTGGATTTTTTGATCCGCCACTTTTTATATAGGAATATAGGTGCTCTTGGCTCGACATTTTGTGTTCTATATTTTTGGAAAAAAAAGAGAGTACAGGATGGAGCTCGAGGAGAATAGAAAGTTTTTTTTCCTTTCGCAGGAGTAAGGATCTAGGGTTAGTGCGAATCAATAAGTTGGAACAACTTCGTAAGTATTTTTATTTTTATATTGAATATATTGAAAAAAAGACCTTTCAAGCAATTTTACAATGGAAAAATAAAATTTTCTTAAATTTGTAAAATTCTTTGAATCAAAAGTCTATCATGCGTGAATCAAGCGTTTGTATGATTTTTTGATAGAAAGAAAATAAATCATAAACAAAATAAGGGGCTTGTTGCTGCCCTTTTTAATAAAACGATTCAAGATCACCGAAGTCATGTCTAAACCCAAAGATTCAAAGTAAGGATAAAGAATCCTGAAACAAGGAAATCCAGTTTTAAATTGTTTGAACAACTAGATCAGAATGAAGAATCAAAATTGATTCTAAAAAACGCGCCAAACAAAAAAGGGTTAGAGACTACTCAATAAAAAGAGTACTTAAGGATTCTCTGTTGAGATATTTGAGAGTTATTTAACTTGAGTTACGAGAGTAAGAATGTTACGAATTCTTTTTATGGAAAAAACTATTTAAGGTTTCAATACTGGCTAATTGATTTAATGTTTTTATTAATCTATCTAATATTTGTATTTTATACAGAGATTTAATTTATACTCGTTCAATTTTTTCTCGAGCCGTACGAGGCCAAAGCCTCTTATACGTTTCTAGGGGGGGGTATTATTCATATACATCTATCCCAATGAGCCGTTTATCGAATCGTTGCAATTGATGTTCGATCCCGAAGAGAAGGAAGAGATCTTCGGAAGGTGGGTTTTTATGATCCAATAACAAATCAAACTTATTTAAATCTTCCTGCTATTCTCGATTTCCTTAAAAAAGGCGCTCAACCAACAAGAACAGTTCACGATATTTCAAATAAGGCAGGGATTTTTACAGAATTAAGTCTTAATAAAACGAAATTGAATTAATGAAACATAAAAAAGAGGATGTGAAAGACTCGTATATAGCTTAGTATCAAATTTGATCTACTCTTTTCTTTCCTCCTCTTTCGCTTCCATCATTTTTTTTTTTAGAATTTCGATTTATTATTAGTATTCCTACTAAGGTACGAATACTAAAAAAACCTGTTAACAATTACTATTTTTTATAATAATAAATAAATTTATGAAAATAATTTTGGATCTATATAAATTATAATTTTTGTATAAATACAAAATTTTATTGTATAAAAAAAATACTGTATATAAAATAATATATTTATTATGAACAAAACTAATATATATTATTAATATGAATAATTTATTCATTATTCATAAAAAATTAAAGGCCAAAAAAAGGGTCTAAAAAAGTATAAAAAGATTTGAGATTACCCTAACTGGCTTAGTTTTCCTTCATTGTATGAACTAACAAACCAAGGGGTTAAGCTTTGTTATTTTTTTTCTTTTCGCTATATTAAAAATTCACAATCATATTGACAACAGTGTGTCGACCAAATATAATTCTCTCATAGAGAAATCGATCTATTTATCCCGGACGCACACATGACTGGATTTTTCTTTTTTTTTTTTTCTTTATTCTGGTTGTATCTACATATTTGCAGTACTTTCTTTTTTTGTTTTTTGGGGTTGCTAACTCAACGGTAGAGTACTCGGCTTTTAAGTGCGACTAGCATCTTTTACACATTTGTATGAAGAAAAAATTCGTACAGATCTACGGTAGAGTTTGTAAGACCACGACTGATCCTGAAAGGAATGAATGGAAAAAATAGCATGTCGTATCAAGGGAGAATTCAGATAACAATTTTTTTTTCGCTTTCCTGATCGGTACAAGCTTATTTTCGGTGTCGAACAAAAAAAAAGAATTCCAATTTGGGTCGAGTGAATAAATGGATGGATAAAAAAACCAGGTTTCCTGATTCCAGGAAAAAAAAGAAACGAGCTTCCATTCGTAATTTGAAAAATTACCCGATCTAATTAAATGTTAAAAATAGATTAGTGCCTAATACGGGTATGGGAAGGCATTTTTTTCTTGCGTGTTATTATCAATTTTTCATGAGTCCTAATTATTTTTTTCCCTAGTCCGTTTGGGTTAGGTTGGAGATGGATGTGTAAAAGAAGCAGTATATTGATAAAAAATATATATCTTTCCAAAATCAAAAGAGCGATTAGGTTAAAAAAATAAAGGATTTCTAATCATTTTGTTTTGTTATTCTATAATATAACTAACAGAAACCTATTAAAGATAGAGAATCCGGTTAGCAGTCTACCTGTTTATGAGGTATCTATTGCTTTAGTAGTCTAATACCTCATTTTGACCGTATCGCACTATGTGTCATTTCAGAACTCAATAAAAAAAAAGACTTTCAGTTCAAATCGAATTTCAATCCAAATGGAGAAATTTAAGGGATATTTAGAGTTCGATGGGGCTCGGCAACAGAGTTTTCTATATCCACTTTTTTTTCGGGAGTATATTTATGTACTTGCTTATGATCATGGTTTAAATAGATTAAATAGAAATCGCTCTATTTTCTTGGAAAATGCGGATTATGACAAAAAATATAGTTCACTAATTGTGAAACGCTTAATTTTGCGGATGTCTGAACAGAATCGTTTTATTATTCCCACTAAGGATTTGAACCAAAACCCCTTTTTTGGGCATACCAATCTTTTCTATTATCAAATGATATCTGTTTTATTTGCAGTGATTGTAGAAATTCCTTTTTCCCTAAGATTAGGATCCTTTTTCGAAGGAAAAAAAATAAAAAAATCTTTTAATTTACAATCAATTCATTCAATATTTCCCTTTTTAGAAGACAAATTCTCACATTTTAATTATGTGTTAGATTTACTAATACCTTATCCCATCCATTTAGAAATCTTGGTTCAAACCCTACGTTACCGGGTAAAAGACGCTTCTTCTTTGCATTTTTTTCGGTTCTGTTTATACGAGTCTTGCAATTGGAATAATTTTGATATAAAAAAAAAATCAATTTTGAATCCAAGATTCTTCTTGTTCTTATATAATTCTCATGTATGTGAATACGAATCCATCTTTTTTTTTCTACGCAAGCGGTCTTCTCATTTACGATCGACATCTTATGAAGTCCTTTTTGAGCGAATTTTATTCTATGGAAAAATACAACATTTTTTAAAAGTCTTTGTTAATAATTTTCCGGCGATCCTAGGGTTGCTCAAGGATCCTTTCATACATTATGTTAGATATCACGGAAAATGCATTCTGGCAACAAAGGATACACCGCTTCTGATGAATAAATGGAAATATTTTTTTGTTAATTTATGGCAATGTTATTTTTCCATATGGTTTCAACCGCAAAAGGTCAATATAAATCAATTATCTAAAGATAATTTAGAGTTTCTGGGTTATCTGTCAAGTTTGCGATTAAATCCTTTAGTGGTACGTAGTCAAATGCTAGAAAACTCGTTTCTAATAGATAATGTTAGAATCAAATTGGATAGCAAAATTCCAATTTCTTCTATTATTGGATCATTGGCTAAAGATAAATTTTGTAATGTATTAGGGCATCCC